TAAGGAGCACAAAAAGTATAAAAAGAAGCTTCTAAAAAATTACAAGATATGATCTATCTGAATCTAAAGTCTCAATTCCAACAAGTAAAAAAGGGGGGAATTTCCTTATTTCGAAATGGTTGATTATGAGATATTTCGATTTGTTTCTGATTTTTTATTGAATTGAGTTGTGTATATTTCGATACATATAAAAGATCCCCAAAAGAGTTTTATTTTATACTTGTTGCATATATGTCTGCTTTGACTCGAATGAATGTTCTGAAGAAACCTCAATTAAGTTATGTTATAGAAAAAGAGGATTCTTGCGTTTTTACCCTCCTGCTGAGAAAGCATTGATTTCTTGGCTCATTTCTTAAAATACTTCAATTGGTACACGCAAGAAATAGGCCAATTCAGCAGCTTTTTGTTCCATTTCCCGTGGAGTAAAATTCTCATCAGTACGAGTCAATGGAATGGCTCCCTGGCCTCTGATATCCATATAAAGGACACGACGAGCATAAATACCCTCTTTAACTTCTATTCTGACGGACTGAATATCTTTTATAAGAAATCGGAGGAAGACCCGACGATTTTTTCCAGGAAATCCCCACCGAAAGATACACACTATTCCGTCTTTTCTATCAAATCGATCATAACCACTACCTACATTCCACGAAATTGTGCACCACAAATAGGTGCTAATAAAAAGACCCGCGATCCCATAGAAAGACATCACAATTCCTTGTGGAAAAAAAACTATTTCCTGAGACGGAAATAAAGATATCAAATTTCTACCAAGATAACTGGAGGTTCCAACCAACAAGAATCCTAATGAACCTAAAAAAAGGATAACAGCCCAGCAGAAATTACTTGTTTTTCGAGCCCCCGTTATAGGTTCTATCCATATATGTTCTGATCGACAACTCATACTTGATCCGGTTGCGTTTTTTGGAATTGAGAGAATACCCCAAATGAATTTGACTTTAGTCCTTTTGTTTCCGAAGTAACTCGCATCAACTAGCACTAGTTTGATGTGAACCTTTAGGAGTAATTCATTAAATTGGTTAGATCTAAACTAATAACATACCCTTCGTATGATCTCACTAAAGATAGCCACATACATATAGATAGACCAACTTTACAGTTCAGCCATCCGTCAATTCGGGTCTATTTGAAAATAGCTAGAATACATTTACCCCTAATACCATTTTCTGCAGACATAAGAGTTTTTCGGCGGAAGCCGCTTATACCATATTTTGCTAAATGGATATCTGTGTTATGATACAAGCGTCAGTTTTGAAAAAAAAAAATAGATGAGATTTTGGCCCATCGGCTCTAAACAATCTTGTTTTTTTGAACATGAAGAAATAAAGAAGCCATTGCGATTGCCGGAAAGACTAGGCCTACTAAAGGCACCAAAACAGAGGGAAAGTTAAGAGTTGTCATAGAATGGGTACCTCGATTTACTATTTGTACCTTTTATTATTATTTATATTTTATATTTATTATTTATAATATAAATATATCTTATTATATATAAAGATATCTTATTATAATTTGATAATTAGAAATTGGAATTATTATTACTTAATATCTATTAAGTATAGATCTAATTTCTACATGAAAGATTTGAAAGGATATGGATGAGATATTATTATTATTCTTTTCTTCATTTTTTGCTCTTGTCTTCGAATTTCATTTACTAAGCAAAAAGTTTCTTAAAAATTAATTATATTTATATTGAAGGGTTTGTTAGAATCCCATCCAGCAGGAGCAGGGATTCTTAGTCAAAATAGGATTATCGTAAGATATAGAAAGATAAAAAATTCTATATTTTGTAGATTTTAATTATATATGACGAGAAGAGGATATTTTTTTTATTTGCCTAATTTCACGAAAAAAAGAATTTCATCTTTTATCTTGTTGATAGAGGCGTCTTGATCAATAATCAGGAATATAGAAAAAGGGGCGGATTTTCTGTGACTTTTGATTCTTTATACGATTAGATCTTATGTCAACAAAGAAAACCCCATTCGTCTAATTTTGACTTGGATTCTGATAAACTAATTACTTGTTTGCTCAAAATAATTGAACTTAATGTTCTAATTTTGATTCAAAGGAAAGAAAGTATGCAGTTGAAATAACTCACTCAGAACGCTTTTTAAAGGATTACGTGGTACGATTAGATCGAATAAGCCCTTCTGGAATAAATACTCAGCCGCTTGTGAACCTTCGGGTACTGTTTTATTCAATGTTTGTTCAATTACTCTTTTACCCGCAAACGCAATGTAGGCATTGGGTTCGGCAATAATGATATCCCCCAACATACCAAAACTAGCTGTCACCCCACCGGTAGTAGGAGATGTAAGGATTGGTACATAGAATAACTTTTTATTTGATTGATAATCATATAAAGCAGAAGATATTTTAGCCATTTGCATCAAGCTCAAACTTCCTTCTTGCATGCGTGCCCCTCCGGAAGCACACACTATAATAAGAGGTAGAAATTCCTTAGTAGCGT